AGGCTAAAAAAAAACAAATAATAATGATTATTATCAAATCGCACCATCTCTGTAATAGGTAAATGCCTCCTTTTCTCCTAAAGTTGTCGGAATTATTCGTAATAAGATATTGGCTACAATTGAAGAGGTCTTATCAATAAAATTTCCATTTATCCGAGATCTAGGCATAATTAGCAATCCATTCTATAATTCTTCTCATTTCCCCGCGGGGAAAATGATCCCACAAACAAAGGAATTGTACAGTACGAAATACCATAAAAACAGACTAATAAAAAAAATAAAATGTGTTTTTACCTCGATCCTAGAAGGAATTTTTTTTTTGAATATTTTAGGAAAGGAAAGGGTTTCTATTAGAATTAGAATTGATCGATCATACCTATACTGCAATAGACTGGCTATTCACTCGTTTCTGATCAATACTAAGATTATGTAGGAGAGATGGCCGAGTGGTTCAAGGCGTAGCATTGGAACTGCTATGTAGGCTTTTGTTTACCGAGGGTTCGAATCCCTCTCTTTCCGTTTCTGTACCTTCACCTAATTCACAAAGGTTACCGACTACAATGTATCAAATCAAATAACAATGGATACCTTTATTCCTATTCCAACGGGAATACCTTTATTTGATAAAGATTCTCTATTTCGAATTCCATTACTGTGGTACGTAAAAGAAAAATATAGCAAAGACCGAAAAAGTAATGAAAATATGACTACTAATACATTTGTGATACGTGAATGGGAAAAATGCGGATTAAAGCCCTTAGGTCTATCGGCGAAAAGAGGGCAAAATTGTCCTAACCCCTTTTTTATTATTTTCCTTAGGTTCAAGTCTGGCGGGAATAATATTCTACGACTAACAACTCGTTGATTTTCAAACCGACCCATTTACTATCTATTATTTGATTTACTAATCCTTTATATTGGAATGAATCAATAGTCAAATGTTTTGGCAATTCTTCGTGGGAGGCTGCTTCAATAGAATTTTGAATCAGAACTTTCGATCTTTGTTTATCCTTCGTAATAATAATATCTCGGGGTTTACAACGATAACTTGGTATATCTACTATACGATCATTAACCAAAATATGTCTATGGTTAACTAATTGCCTGGCTCCAGGAATGGTCGAAGCCATACCCAATCGAAAAAGGATGTTATCCAAACGCATTTCGAGTAGTTGTAGTAAAACCTGACCTGTTGATCCTTTGGCTTTTCCAGCTATATGTACATATCTAAGCAATTGTCGCTCTGTCAGACCATAATGAAAACGCAATTTCTGTTTTTCTTCTAAACGTATACGATATTGCGATTTTTTCCCAGAACGCAATTGGTTTTTAAGATCACTTCCGGATCTAGGCCTTTTACTAGTTAGTCCTGGTAAAGCCCCCAGACGGCGTATTTTTTTGAAACGAGGTCCTCGGTAACGAGACATAAAGACTCCTTTATTTTATTGTATTGAAATTTACAGAAAAAATATAAATTAAGAATGAACTAAAGAATAAACAAAGCAAGCAAATCTAAATCTACACTGAAGTACTACAATACAAAGAACAAAGAAGAATTAAATGAATTGTATCAATATCCAAATTATTTTGTATATATATAGGAAGTTTAGGATACGTTTTACGATTTATTCTGTAGAGATCTAATTACTCCAATTCGTTTTTTATTCATAGTTAGAAATTACCGCCCCATACTAGATGGGCGACTCCACATTTCATTTGGAGAAAAAGAGAGGATTCAATATTTCTTGATCTCAAGGAGAGATTATCAATCATGGAAAAAATCGAACAAAACAAATGGAAAAAGCCGGCTATCGGAATCGAACCGATGACCATCGCATTACAAATGCGATGCTCTAACCTCTGAGCTAAGCGGGCTCCCATAACAAGCAGAAATAGTCTATAGGAATTCAGGAAACCACAGGGATCTTAGCTATTAATTTTAACTCCTTATTTAACTAGATAACTATAACTAAACTAGAAAAGAAACTATATTATATATTAATATTATATATTATAATATAGTAATACTATTATATATAGTATATTATATTTTTTTAATACTATATTAAAATACTATATCATTATAGTATAGTTAATAGCTACTGACTAATTAATAGCTAATTAATAACTAAACTAAATTAATAAAACTATAAAACGAAATTCTATATCTTTCTATATCTAAATAATGCTATATTATATATAATATTATATATAATATATTATATTATATATATAAATAATATATATATAAATAATATATATATAAATAATAGTTAATTAATTAAATTAAATAATATAATTAAATATAAATTAAATAATATAATTAAATAATTATTAAAAATATTTAATTTTAAATTATAATTAAAATATATAATTAAATATAATTAAAATTTGATAATAATTTTTAGTTATAGATATAATACATTATAGGAGATGGGTCCTAAGAAAATGAAAAAATAAGGATAAAAGTGCAATACAGAGCATAATGAGACATTCCTATGGTTTCATTCCAAAAGGTAGGAAATAGTACAAAAAAAAAATGAATATCGACCGTTCCTGTATTCAAAATTGCGCTGGAAAAATGAAAGGGAAGGGGAGACATATATGTGGGATATATCTATCCATATTGAATTGCGGATACATCAATGATAAAATCATTGTTAATTGGAACAAATATGAGTCATCCAATAGAGATGAAATGAGAGAGGATGGGTAAAAAATAGCAACAGAAACTTTTCGATATAGGAATCAGTATCTAATTCATTTTATAATTTAATTTAAAGGTTCCAAGATAAAGATAAAAAAAAAAAGTGGATGGAACCACAACGAGATCCCGGTATCAAAGGGGGATATGGCGAAATTGGTAGACGCTACGGACTTAATTGGCTTGAGCCTTGGTATGGAAACCTACTAAGTGGTAACTTCCAAATTCAGAGAAACCCTGGAATTAAAAATGGGCAATCCTGAGCCAAATCCTTTTTTTATAAAACTAGGTTTTATAAAACTAGAATTAAAAAGGGATAGGTGCAGAGACTCAATGGAAGCTATTCTAACAAATGGAGTTGACTGCGTTGCATTGGTAGTCGGAATCCTCATATATTATGGAAAGGATAGGATAGCCGTATATACCTAATATATACGTATACATACTGACATATCAAACGATTAATCACGACCCGAATCCATAATTTATGGAAATTATATGAAATGCAAAATTTCAGAGTTATTTGGAATCCATTCTAATCCAAGTTGATTGAAGGAAGAATCGAATATTCAGTGATCAAACCATTCACTCCAGAGTCTGATTGATCTTTTGAAAAAATGATGAATCGGACAAGAATAAAGAGAGAGTCCCATTCTACATGTCAATATCGACAACAATGAAATTTATAGTAAGAGGAAAATCCGTCGACTTTTGAAATCGTGAGGGTTCAAGTCCCTCTATCCCCAAAAAAGTCCACTTTACTTGCTAACAATTATGGGCAAGGAATCTCCGTACTTGCTAACAATTATGGGCAAGGAATCTCCGTTATTGAATCATTCCCAGTCCATATCATTACCCTTCCATTTACAAACATTTTGAAATAAAAAAAAAAAGTCTTCTTTTAAAATATCCAAGAAATTCCATAAACTCAAAACTCAGTTAGGTAAGATTTTTTACCACTTTTTTAGTCCTTTGAATTGACATAAACACAAGTCCTCCAGTAGTATAATACGTGGAGAATAGTCGGGATAGCTCAGTTGGTAGAGCAGAGGACTGAAAATCCTCGTGTCACCAGTTCAAATCTGGTTCCTGGCACGTGTTTAATGTATCGAATAGATACTCATACAAATTCATCGAGATTAGATTATTGCTCGGGATACATGTTCGTTAATAGTTTACAGCATGGTAATACTTATTTTATTCATATTCTATTTTTGCATTCCTACTTACGTTACTTTAGGGGGTCTATCTAAGTGATATGCGCGGTACAAAGTTCATGGTACAGAACTATTTTGATTCATTCTATTGTCTCTGCTCATTCGAAATAGATATATGATATCTTACAAACTCAGGGATATCCATGAAGCCCTTTTTAGCCCATACATAATACGAATTAGAGTCCAGTTACTCTGTTTCATATAGATTCATATAGAACAGAACATAAAAATTTTTCCTTACTTGAAATCGGAAGTCGTGTCACTGGAGTCGTGTCGTATAGGTGAACATTACTTTCTTATCATTCAATAAGCATCTTGTATTTCATAGAAATTGGGGGTAATATAGTCCTTACGTAAGGGCCAGCCTATCCAACTTTCAGGCATCAAGATACGTTTAAGACGTGGATGATTATCATACGAAATTCCCAACATATCATAAGATTCTCGTTCTTGAAAAAAAGCACTTCTCCAAATCCAAAAAACAGACGGGATTCTGGGATTCCTCCTCGGGGCAAATACTTTTATACATACCCCTTCCGGTTGATCCACACCATACTGTATTCTCGTAAGATGATACACACTAGCTAAAAATCCTCCTGGTGCTACATCATAGGCGCACTGAGCGCGTAAATAATTGTAACCATATACATATGAAATGACAGCAATGGAGTCCCAATCCTCGGGTTTTATTTGTAAAGTTTCTATTCCTTGGTAATTGAAGCCCAAAGATCTATGAACTAACTCATGCTTGACTAGCCAAGCAGATAAACGACCCTGCATCCTCTTGATCTCTCCCACATTTATTTGTATGTATTTGTATGAGTATTTCACATTTACAATGAAATTTAAAAAGATTGACCAGCTCTTTGCTATTCTGCACAAAAGCAACCTGCCTAATTCACTAATTCGTGGGAAGATATTGAACTTTTATATTTGAAAAATCTTTCAGAAGCTATCTCTGAAGTAGATGGCGATTGATAGAACAATCCTTGATTGTAATTTCCAGTATGAGTACTGCGTCGAATATGAAACTTGTGATTGCTAGTAAAACATCTATTTTCCTGTTGAGATCCAATTTT